GTCCGTAAATTGTTAAAGCTTCCATAAAAGCTAGACTAAGCAATAAAGTACCTCGTATTTTACCCTCTGCTTCTGGTTGTCTCGCAATACCCTCTACAGCTTGGCCTGCAGCAGTACCTTGACCAACTCCGGGTCCAATAGAAGCAAGTCCTACAGCCAATCCAGCAGCAATAACGGAAGCGGCAGAAATCAGTGGATTCATGGTAAGTTCCTCGCACAAAAAAAAAAAAATGGTTAATGATACAATCAACCAATGAATTATTACTTAATTTTATCATTAAGTTTGATCATTAAGATCTATTGGGTCGGAGTAACTAAAAACTAATGATAATATTACTGAATCGTCAGAACTACTTCGATATCTCGTTTTTTGTTTCTACCCATGATGAAGTTTTTGTAAATCCATATACATACGGCTCTAGTTATTGCATTTCTTTCTTTCCAACCATTCTTTCATTCCATCCTTCGTTCTTTACTCTTCTATATCCTTGAGTTCATCTGTTTTTTCATCCAATCCACAATCACAAATGAAACAGAAGAAAGGACTTGACTTATCTTGTAATCCATCTAATCTAAATGCAGTAAACTGCAATCAAATCAATATATGCAATCATCAATATATGCAATGGATATCAATATGATCGATATCAACGATATCAATATATCAATATAACGATATCAATATGTATATCAATACATATATATATATATATTTTATTTATTTTGCTATATATATTGCTATCTATATATATTGCTATATATATTACATATATATAGCATATAGTTAGATATATATATAGTTAGTTAGTATATAGGTAAGGCATAAGGACTTCTATTTATATATAGATAGGACTATATAACTAGTGAATATCTAATATTACATATACATATTACATATACATTTCTTTCTTCCATAACGTAAACTGGCCACATTTTATATTGAATCGGATTATAGAATCATTCCTCGAAACCCACACAAAAAGCGGCTAGACTTATAGACATTACATACATCTAGTGTGACCTCCCCAACCCATCCCTTTTTTTTTTTACAATTCCGTAATATCGTTCATCTTCTCTCCTACGACTCTAGGTCATATATTCATACGTATTTATATCTATTATGTTCTCCAACCAAGCAGATTATCTTGAACCATGCATGAATTGGGATAAGCTAAAAAAAAAAAGACTATTTCGAAAACTAGTCAATGATGACCCTCCATGGATTCACCTATATAAGCCGCGGCTAACGTTGCAAAAATAAGAGCTTGAATACCACTTGTAAATAATCCAAGAAACATGACAGGTATAGGAACTACTGAAGGGACTAAAGAAACAAGAACAACAACTACTAATTCATCAGCCAATATATTCCCGAAAAGTCGAAAACTAAGAGATAAGGGTTTTGTGAAATCTTCTAGGATGTTAATTGGTAAAAGTATTGGAGTTGGTTTGATGTATTTCTCGAAATAACCCAACCCTTTTTTGGTAAGACCTGCATAAAAATATGCCACTGACGTGGGTAAAGCTAAAGCAACAGTAGTATTTATATCATTCGTGGGCGCAGCTAACTCCCCATGAGGTAACTGTATGATTTTCCAAGGTAAAAGGGCACCTGACCAATTAGAAACAAAAATAAATAGGAACATAGTTCCAATAAAAGGAACCCAAGGTCCATATTCTTCTCCAATCTGGGTTTTGCTCAAGTCTCGAATAAATTCAAGGACATATTCAAAGAAATTCTGACCGTCGGTCGGAATGGTTTGTGGATTCCGAACAGCTATGATGGCTGAACCTAACAAGATAGCAATTACGACCCAAGAAGTGATAAGTACTTGGGCATGGATTTGTAAACCTCCTATTTGCCAATAGAAATGTTGGCCTACTTCTACACCCGATATATCGTATAACCCCTTGAGTGTTTTAATGTAACATGGTATAACATTCATATTGTCCTCTGATAGAAATTGAACTTCAAAAAAGGAATTAGTTTGATTCAACCATTTCTTTCTCAACTCACCAACTTGAATCATTAATCATATATTTAGGATACCAAGAAATCACATAACATCATAATATATATCAATATCCCCAGTTCTTTTTTTTTCTATTTTAAAAAATTCAAAAAAAAGTAACCGATCCAATAAATCTATGGAGTTGCCCAATAATTAACATTAACTAATTTTATTATTCTTAATCTTAATCAACGATTTCTTATATAGCTAGAACGACCTTCACAAATTGCGGATACTAATTTGTTAAGAATCAATCGAATTGAAGCTATAGCGTCATCGTTGGCTGGAATCGAAATATCTGCAAGATCTGGGTCACAATTTGTATCGATTAAACAAATCGTTGGAATCCCCAAAATGGCACATTCTCGAAGAGCCGTATATTCTTCTTGCTGATCAACGATGATCACAATATCAGGCAATCCCGTCATATATTTGATCCCACCGAGATATGTTTGCAAGGTAGATAATTTTCTCTTCAACATTGCTGCATCTCTTTTGGGGAGACGGTTGAGTTTCCCCATCTTTTCTTCTGCTCTTAAGTCCCTGAACTTATAAAGTCTCGTTTCCGTAGTGGACCAATTCGTTAACATACCACCGAGCCATTTTTGATTAATAAAATGAGACCGAGCCCCTATTGCAGCTGATGCTACTGAATCCGATGCTTTATTTTTGGTACCGACGATTAAGAAGTTTTTTCCCCTACTTGCTGCATCAAAAACTAAATCACAGGCTTCTGATAAAAAACGAGCAGTTCTAGCGAGATTTGTAATATGAATACCTTTACGCTTTGCAGAAATGTAAGGGGCCATTCTAGGATTCCATTTCTTAGTACCATGACCAAAATGAACTCCTGCTTCCATCATCTCTTCCAAATTGATGTTCCAATATCTTCTTGTCATTTTTTCCCACACTTCCTTTTTGTTTTTTCTTTTTCGTATTATTAACAAAGAGACGAGGTACCTTGAAATAAATAATTGTTCCGATGGAACCTTCTACCGGGGATTGACCATTGATACACGGCACAAACCATAATTTTTTTTTAATTACTTATTTTATTTATTACCAAATCAATAATCAGACCAGTATAGTTAAAAGATAGTTAAAGTGAAAATGAACCCGCTCTTAGGAATCATTAAATCGCATAAATGATTGTTCTGATGTCTCATGTAAATTTGTCTCATGGAAATTGTTTGTCGCGTAAGAACAAAATAATTCTCTATGGTGTAACAAAATATCTCTCATTTCCAACTCGAATAGATTTTTTCTTTTGATTTCCAAATAAATGTTTTTGTCTTGCCTTGAACGGTGCACAAATTTTTTGAATCCGGTACCAACAGGTATAATCCCCCCCAGAACAACGTTCTCTTTCAGGCCTTTCAACCAATCAATACGACCTCGTAGAGCAGCTTTTGCTAAAACTCGAGCGGTTTCTTGAAAACTTGCTTCGGATATGAAACTTTGAGTATTCAGAGACGCTCTTGTTATTCCCAATGAGATTGCCCGATAACAGATTGATTCGTCCAAAGCGCGCCCTGCTCGTTCCGCTCGCAACAATCCGATTAATTCTCCAGGCGAAAAAACATTAGACATTCCATCTTCTGAAACCAACACTTTTGATGTTACTTGACGTACAATAATCTCTATATGTCTATTATGGATCTGTACCCCCTGGGATCGATAAACCTTTTGGATCTTATTAACCAAAGAGATACGACTTTGGGCTATGGTTAGCTCAGCTCCAATCAAAAACCCCCAGGGGATCCCAAGAATTCTTGGTATACGCTCGTTCCAACCTTCAACTCTCCTTTCGAGGTTCATCGATATTGAATCAATCGAACGCACTTCTAAGATTTGTTCTACTTTTGGAAGACCTTGCGTTATGTCACCAGATCTCGATTTTTCATATATAAATGTAACTAATGTATCTCCTTCGTAAAGGATTTTCCCATAATGACCATGAACAGTTGCTCCAGGAGTAGCCAAATAAGACTTAGCCGATCTTATAACTAAAAAGTCGACATTAACAATTAAAATTTGACCAGATTTTTTTACGTGTGGTTCGTATTTAAATAGACATACATTTTCACAAATAAATTGTCCAAGGCTAATTTTGATCGATGTCTCTTCACAATAATCATGATGGAGAAAGCACCAATTCAAATGGAATGGGTTCAAAACGATGTTACTGCATAGATCGGGATTATAAATCCTCCTATTTTCATCTATTAAACAGTATTTAAGTACTTGAAGTACTTGGAAAATCTGTTTCAAATTGTCAAGTAGCAAATATTTCTTTAACACGATCTGATTATGAGTTATTAAATGGTAAGATGAATAAAAATTCGATATTTTAGGTACAATAGCGCCTAAGGGACCTAAATAATCCCTAATTGGAATTAGGGGATCCGATTCTTTTGTCACATTGTTATATTTCGAACTATTGAATGGACCAATTCGAGAACAATTGGATGATGACAAAATTAGCAAAGATTGGCATTCCTTATTTCGATTCAACAACATACCAATAGTTCCTTGATGTTGGCTAAGTGATTGAATCTTCGCCTTGGAATAAAAAGGATTGATATTGGTGCAATCTAATCCATTATCGGGAATCAATCCGGAACTTGCCCTATCATACCTTTTTCCGGTATACGAAATAGTGGACTCAATTCTTATGAAATCGCGAATTAGATCATTTGCCCTTACCTCAACAAAGGAAGCATGAACCTCTTCTATAGAACCATTTTGTTCTTGGTCCCAATTCAATACTAAGCAAGTCCGAACTAATTGAATACTTGTGTGATAAATTCCTCGAATTGACTTGCCATTTCCATAAAGGATATAATTGACAACTCTAAATTGGACATTATCCTTTTCCTGCAAGATATCACGAGGGAAAAGTGTTGCTAAATTTATCCCATCGGATATTTCATATGTGATTACGGGTCGAACCAAAACAAAATACTTTTTCTTGGTAGGTGTGATCCG